TAGATAAAATAAAAAGCATTTCTAGACAAAATATTATCCCTTTTTTTTGAATACAAATTTTGTATCGCAACAAATTCAACGAATCCTTGAATAAAGTAAAAAAAACCTATGTATTGGGCAGAAGACATACCACTTTTTATTGATTTTTACTTCACGATTGAATTAATTATATTTGTTCAATACACTCTTGTCAATATAAAAAATACAATTACTACAATTACAATGTAAAAAGAAAAAAAATTTCATTTCATAATTTAATAATAATAATTAATAATAAATAGAATATAGTATAGAAATTATGAAATTGAAATATAAAGAGAAAAATATAAGTTAAGTATAACAAAAAAAAACTTGTGTTGGATTGGCACTACATAAAAAATCTACATAAATAGATGAATAGAAAAGGAAGAATAAAAAAAGTTATACCAAGCTAGAACCTCATTCTCTCTTTTTTTTTTATTTCATTAATTGAACTTCCTTTAATTAAGTCAAAATTCTTTAAAAACCTCTGCCCTCTTTAAAATATCATAAACGGTTTCCGTAGGTTGAGCGCCTTTTTCAAGAAAATATAGAATAGCAGGAACGTTTAAATAAGTTTGATTCCTTATTGGATCATAAAAACCCACTTTTCGCAGATCTCTTCCCTCTCTTCTGGACCGAACATCAATTGCAACGATTCGATAGACGGCTCATTGGGATAGATTAGATCAACAGCAACCCCCCTTGGAAACGTATAGGAAGTTTTCTCCTCGTACGGCTCGAGAAAAATGATTCGAAGTTATGTATTAGAATGGCAAATCAAAAAAGTCCATAAAATCATCAAATGAATTAAATGAAGAATTAAGTCCTTTTTCTTTCCTAAAAAAAGAAAATCATTTGTATACTCATAACTCAAGTTAAATAACTTTCAAATAGCCAAAAAAAAAATCCTTTGGCATTTCATTTATTGAGCAGTCTCGAATACCCTTTTTTGTCTCATTTAGAATCGATTTGAATTCTGCATTCTGATTCAAATCCAATTGTTAATTGGTGCGACAATCCAATATGAAAATAGAAAATAAAAGGATGTTTCCTTGTTCCGGAATCTTTTATCTTTGTTTTGAATCATTAGGTTTAGACCTTACTTCGTTGATTTTTAATCCTTTCAAAAATGATAGCAACATACCTTTTTGTTATTTCTTTCTATCAAAGAATCATATGAACGGCGGATTCCCACACGATATATATAATTTTTATCGAAAAGGTTTTATCAATCCCAACAAAATTTCCTTTAAGATTTGAAACTTGCCTGATTGGGGTCCTTTCGGTATCTCTGTCAAAGATATACTTACGAAGTTGTTCCAACTTATTGATTAACATTAACCCTAGACCCTTTCCCCTTAAGAAATGAATCAATACTTTCTACTCGAGCTCCATCATGTACTATTTCCATCACACCCCAACAAAAAATGCGGGTTCGAGTGGAGGAGAACAAAGGATGTCGAGTCAAGAGCATCCCTTAATTAGATTATAGAATGGTGGATATAAGAATCCACAACAGATCATGTCCTTCAAGTCGCACGTTGCTTTCTACCACATCGTTTCAAACGAAGTTTTACCATAACATTCCTCGAATTTGGAACCGCTATGCGGTTGATTAAGTTATAGAATCATGAATAGTCATTAGTTCAGTTAGGACAGTCGGCACATAAGATTTAGAATATATATTAAGTTATTTTTCATTTTTTTTTTTTCAATTTCAATAATGAAAAAAAATTCCAATTTGTTTTACATCCAATAAAAACAATAAAAATGAAAAAATCGATTGGAAAAATACAATTTGAATTATTTACTAGAATTACACATGCCCTTACTCTGGGACGGAAGGATTCGAACCTTCGAATAGCGGGACCAAAACCCGACGCCTTACCACTTGGCCACGCCCCACTTTGATTTCTATTCGACACTAATAAATACTAATGTTGTTATTGATTGTTCGTCAATTCCAGCCAAAATAGCTAAAGAAAAAATTAGATTCTATTGTTAGTATTTTGACGCATGTAGATATAGAATTATCCTGAATTTATTGATCATTACATATAATTACATTAAGATATTGTATGAAAGTAGAATTTTTTCTATTCTCAAAAGAGAATGGAAAGTTTTTTGGTTGAGTGAGTAAGTTCAAAAAAAAAAAAAGAAGGATTTTTGATCTTTCTTTTTTTATTTTCTTCATTTTTTCCTTCTATGAAGAACTCAATCAAAATACAATTATCTTAAAAACAAAATGTCTGTTATGCTTAATATCTTAAGTTTGATCTGTCTTAATTCTGCCCTTTATTCGAGTAGTTTTTTCTTAGTCAAATTACCTGAAGCCTACGATTTTTTGAGTCCAATCGTAGATTTTATGCCAGTCATACCTGTACTCTTTTTTCTCTTAGCCTTTGTTTGGCAAGCTGCTGTAAGCTTTCGATGAAATCTTTCATCTTGTCCTAGAAAAATGAATGATTTTTTCGAGAAAAATGATGCGAATACTAATAATTGATAAGATCAGACAAATCTTACAGTATGAACTCTTGATTCAAACATGAGAATTCTTGGATAACCGCGATTCGGATCGCCTCCTTTTACCATTCTAACTATTTTGATTTTCCGTGAATGAAAAACCTTATTGTGATCCTCCACAGGTGGGTATAAAAAAAATTCTTTTCGATTTCTAAAAACTACCTTCTTTGGTTTTCGGTATCAAAATAGGATATGCGGTATAAAAATAGATTCTCTATTCTCTTTTTTCAAAAAAAAAATAATAATAATCTTGGAGATTGTGTAATGCTTACTCTCAAACTCTTTGTTTACACAGTAGTGATATTCTTTGTTTCTCTCTTCATTTTCGGATTTCTATCTAATGATCCAGGACGCAATCCTGGACGCGAAGAATAAAGGGGGGTTTCTTTACTTGATTTTTCATTTTATAAAATTAGAAATAAAAATAGATGAAAAAAAAATAGAAAAAAATTCTATTTGATATTTGTAATTATATATAATTTGTAATTTTTTTGAAAAAATCAAAAAGATTGAAAAAATTCGAAAGATAAATCAACTATTAAGTCATTAATGGAAACGGAAAGAGAGGGATTCGAACCCTCGGTACGAATGAATCGTACAACGGATTAGCAATCCGACGCTTTCGTCCACTCAGCCATCTCTCCCCATGGAAAAAAATAAAAAACTAATATTCAAAAATTAAATAATATAAAAATATTATATAAAATAATTCGAAATATAATTCTATAATAACAATAATATATATCTACAAAATATACAAGTTGTATTGTGTAATACAACTAGGTACAAGTTTTATCTGAAATTCCAATCAGTTAGATAAATTAGAAAGATTCAATAAAAGATTCACAACACAATCACAATATAAATTTGAGTTTATTGACTTATTCGAAAAATATATATATTCTAAAATAAATACTTCGATGCCATTTCTTATTATCTTTTCTTCCCCCTTTTGCTTCCATTTTTTCGTTTTTTTTTCTACCGCTCTTACTTTATCTTTGTTAGTGAAATCTATAATCTAATAGTTAATAATTGATAAATCAAAAACTTTCAATTGAACTCCTTCTTTAGAATTCATATTTTTACTTATTCTCCCCCCGATCTTTCAAAATGGAAACTTAGGCAAGTACCTTGATATACACAAATTTAGTTTAGTTTAATTAAAAAAAAAAAAGAACATATTTAATTTAGTTCCTTCATGCTTAATATACCTACTATAACTAGGATAATTAATTTTTTGCGTTTTTTACTATTGACTTTAATTATAACTTCCGTTTTATTTATAGTTCTGAGTAAGATAGGACTTATTTGAAGTTAATCGAATGAACAACTCAAGAAATCTTTATGTGGGATTCCATATATTTTTTAGCTCTTTATCGCGTCAATTGATAATTTTTGGTTATTGAGATTCATGGGCAATTCAGATTAATATTTAGAGATAGATATTACCTTTTTCTTTTTTTTTCAAAGGAATTGAAATGATTGAAGTTTTTCTATTTGGAATTGTCTTAGGTCTAATTCCTATTACTTTGGCTGGATTATTCGTAACCGCATATTTACAATACAGACGTGGTGATCAGTTGGGCTTTTGATTAATTAGATTAATTAACAAATATTTTTTTAATTGACCTCCTGTAGATTAGAGAAAGTAGGAGGTCAAATCTAGATTACTGCTCAGTTATTTCAGTCTAATTCGATAATTAATTCGATTCGACCTAACAAGAATGGAATCGCGCTCTGTAGGATTTGAACCTACGACATCGGGTTTTGGAGACCCACGTTCTACCGAACTGAACTAAGAGCGCTTTCTTATCATAATAGATAAGACTGTAAAGAAACCTTTTTGTAACAAAAAACTACATCTGCATCCTGCATGCATATACTTCATATAGAGTATGATAAAAAAAATGAGAAATTCTGTTTTTAATCGATTTTAATTAAAATGAAATTCCTCCTTACTTCTCAGAGGAAAAGTAATTAGGTAGGGATGACGGGATTTGAACCCGTGACATTTTGTACCCAAAACAAACGCGCTACCAAGCTGCGCTACATCCCTTTCAATTCAATTGGTTTTTATAGTGTAATTGTAAAGAATCCTTGTCTTGTTTTCCACATCGCTATTTCCTATATACATAATTTATCTTGCCATTTCCTCTTTTTGGTCTCATATCATATAAGGTATAATAAAAATATTTTGATATATATGAAAAACCCGTCGTAAATTAAAAAATACTTTTCGGGAATGCTCAGCAGGAAGGGGCATGCTACTCTATTTTCTGAAAAAAAAAAATATTTTATCTACCGGATCGTTGTACATTTATTTTAATTTGACTTAGCTTAGGGATTTTGTGTACAAACAAAAGTAGTCTTTTTTAACTTTAAACTATCTATGCATCTGATCGTAGATTAGATATGTATTGCCTTTCTTTTATATATTACATTAAAGAAAAAAAAACGAAGGAGGATTTTCAATGCGGGATCTAAAAACATATCTTTCCGTGGCACCGGTCCTAAGTACTCTATGGTTTGGGGCTTTAGCCGGTCTATTAATAGAAATCAATCGTTTTTTCCCAGATGCGCTGACATTCCCCTTTTTTTAATTCTAGTTTTTGACGTGGTAAGGGGGTAACGAAGATTAGAGATAGAATCAACTATCTGTGATTAATCCCCCCCTTATTTTAATAATATAAAAATATTCGAGGGGAGAAAGACGAAAAGTAGATTCAACCTCATCAAAACTTGGGATCCGGTTCGAATGAAAATCTCTAAAAAAAGGGGGAGAGTGGAAACGAAAATGTGAATCTAGGGTAATAGGTATCATACAGGCTATTAAAATGAGATATTGTGATTAGAAATATAGTTAGAAACCTTTTGATTACGGAGTATTTCTTAAATTTATTTACTATAATTACTCTATTGATTGTGATTGCAACGAAATCTTTCTAATTGTATTTGTATTTCGAGTTAGAAACTTCTATTTTTTGATTTTCCTTTCTTCTTCACTTCGGGACGAAAATAATAATAGAAAGGTGGCTTGAATCAAAAATCCAAAGGAGGTTAGGTTGATGGCTGAGGGTAAAGATGCCCGAGTAAAAGTTATTTTGGAATGTACCGGTTGTGTTCGAAAGAGTGTTAATAAGGAATCAAGGGGCATTTCCAGATATATTACTCAAAAGAATCGACACAATACGCCTAGTCGGTTGGAATTGCGAAAATTCTGTCCCTATTGTTACAGACATACAATTCATGGAGAGATAAAGAAATAGATCGAACCGAACGTCTGCCTATCATTCTTTCAAGGAAGGGGACAAAACTATTTTCGTTCTATTTTATATAAATAAATTATATATTTATATAAATATTATAGAAATATCAAATTTCTATTTTATATATTTATTTTTATTTTATAAATAAAAATATATATATAGAAATAAATATATAAAATAGAAATAAACAAACCAAATCCTATTTCTTAATTCGAATTTTTTTTTTATGTCCAACCGAAATAGGATTTTCGGTATATTATATTTTATATTAAGGAATAAACTAAACAAACTATGAATAAATCTAAGCGACTCCTTATTAAACGCAAGCGACCTTTTCGTAGACGTTTGTCCCCGATCCAACCAGGGGATCGAATTGATTATAGAAACACGAATTTACTTAGTGAATTTATTAGTGAACGGGGAAAAATATTATCTAGGCGAGTAACTAGATTGACCTTGAAACAACAACGATTAATTACTCTTGCTATAAAAAAAGCTCGTATCTTATCTTTGTTACCTTTTATTACTAATCGCAAAAAATTTGAAAGAATCAAGCCGACTACTAGAACTGATAAATTTAGAAACAAAAATAAAAAATTTGAAAGAATCAAGCCGACTACTAGAACTGATAAATTTAGAAACAAAAATAAAAAATTTGAAAGAATCAAGTCGACTACTAGAACTGATAATTTTAGAACCGAAAAAAAAAAATAGGTTTTTTTAGAAAAAAATAGGTCTTTATACAATTGATAATTGAATCAAAAACAAATTCTAATCTTAACTCAAAAATGGGTTGCTGGTTTGTTTTAAAAAATATGAGAATCTAGATTTGATTGCTGTGTCGTAGGATAATAAAAAATCGGGGAATTTTTTTTTGAATAGGTTTTTTGATTTTTTTTATGGATTGTATTTTATCAGACTAATTTCTACTCTACCCTCCCGGAGTTTATTCTCCGGGGGACTTGATTTAAATAATTTTGGGGGATGGATTCTTTCCAATCTTCTTTTTTTATGACCTCATTGGAAATCAAATCATATAAAGACAATTCCTATTTAATATAGCTATTTGCGCAAGTATTTTACGATTAAGAAGCGATTGTCTCTTGCGCAGATCATTTATAAATTTACTATAACTAGAACTAGAGTATAGCCCTTTTTTGCGAATTACTGCGTTTATCCGAGTGATCCACAAACGACGAAAATCTCTCTTTTTCCTATCTCTATCCCGCTGAGCCGAAACCAAAGCCCTTTTTTTCTGTTGAGCAATAGTTCGAGTAAGTTTTGAATGAGCCCCTTGACGGGATAAACAACTTTTTTTTCTACGTTTCCGAGCTATATATCCTCGTCTAACCCTAGTCATTGAATAAATGAAACTTTGATGAATAACTAATTGATTTTCTTTCTTTGAGTTATTCTTTTTTCCCTTCCTGATCGATCTATTAATAACAAAACGTAATTTTCCAATGTATAAAATAAAAATTCCAATGGCTTTTGCTACTATAACCTTCCCGACCACGATTTTTTCTTTTTTTTAGACATTTATTTTGCCTTGAAACAAGACAAAAAAATAAGAAATTGTATTGGTGTATCAAACAAATAAAAAAGAAATGTAAATTCAACTTAAATATAGATGAATAAAGAAATAGTGGGTTCCTTCGTTTCTATGGTTATTTCTTAAACGGTGAGGTCC